AGAGCGAACATCATATAACCCAATTGAGACATTGTCGAATAAGCTAAACTCCTCTTAATGTCTTTTTGAGCAAGAGCTAAAGTAGCTCCTAATAATAGTGTAATTATGCCCATCAAGGCAATTAAATTCATTATATAAGGTATAACTACGAAAAGAGGAAGAAGGCGAGCTACAAGAAAAATCCCCGCCGCTACCATAGTAGCGGCATGTATAAGAGCGGAAATAGGAGTGGGGCCCTCCATAGCATCAGGTAACCACACATGAAGGGGAAATTGTGCAGATTTAGCAACTGCGCCGGCAAATAATAGAGCAGCACACAAAGTAACAAATGGAAAATTGACTTCATTATTAGAAATCAAGTTATTGAGTATTTCGAATAAATCTCGAAATTCAAAACTACCTGTTATCCAATAAAAACCCAAAATTCCTAATAATAAACCAAAATCCCCTACACGATTAGTTACAAACGCTTTTTGACAAGCATTTGCCGCAGGAGGTCGTGTGAACCAAAACCCTATTAATAGATAGGAACACATTCCAACCAATTCCCAAAAAATATAAATTTGTATCAAATTTGAACTAGTAACTAATCCCAACATGGAAGTACTGAAAAAACTCATATAAGCAAAAAATCTCAAGTATCCTTGATCGTGAGCCATATAATTATCACTATAAATAAGAACCATAATTCCAACAGTAGTGATTAACATCAACATAATAGAAGTAAGTGGATCAATCAAGCAGCCAAATTCTAAAGAAAAATCATTATCGAGGGTCCAAGACCATACATATTGATAGATATAACTGCTATTTATTTGCTGAATAGACAGATTAGTTGAAAAAATCATGACTATACTTAACAATAAAATACTTGGAAAAGCCCACATACGATGAAGATTTTTTGTTGCTGTCGGAAAAATAACGAGTCCCACTCCTATTAATATAGGAACTAGGAGTGGAACGAAAGGTAAAATACACGCATATTGATATGTCTGTTCCATAAAAAAAAGGTTTTTAAAATTTTTAATTAATATTAACGGTTTCCAATTCACCCGACCTTACCTCTTTTGAAAGGAGTCAAGAAAAAAATGAAAATATGTACTAACTTAAATAAAATTTTGGAATTTTTATTTCTTCTTACTTATTCGTTCTGAATTTCTGCTAAATACTTCAAATATTCAAATCAAGAAGTTACAATTGGTCAAATCATATGAAAGAAATAGATTAATTACCAACTTCCTTCCAATTTTCAAATTCAAGTCAAATTTGGCATATTTTTCCCGGATTTGACAAGTTATTAAAAATCAGATTTTTTCTCTTTTTAGAACTATTTTATGCTATTTTGCCATACTGTTCACCCATCTTATCGATTCTTTTCTATTTTTCGAAAAAAATATTTTCTAGAAAAGAAATACATAGTGAATCAGAAAAGCTCATATTTTTTTGAACAATAGATGTCTTTCACATCCAGCTATACCAATGAGTAATCTCTTAATTTTTATTTAAATGGCAGTTCCAAAAAAACGTACTTCTGCATCAAAAAAGCGTATTCGTAAAAATTTTTGGAAAAGGAAGGGGTATCGGGCAGCGTTAAAAGCATTTTCCTTAGGTAAATCTCTTTCCACCGGGAATTCAAAAAGTTTTTTTGTGCGACAAACAAATAAACTAAGTAATAAAACATAACACGTTGGAATAATCTAAACCGGCCTGACTCAAAAGTGGAGTCATTTCATTTCAAAAATCAAATTCCCGAATTCCATTTCCTTCAACGAGGAATGGAATTCGTTCCGCTCTTATAGTATATGGAGAATAAGAATTTTTCTGTTTACCTTACCCAATTAAAATTGGATAAATATGTGTAAATTTTGAATGATGTAAAATAGGTTCTTTTTTTTTTGTTCGTCGATAAAACGGCTTTTTGGTTTCACTTTTTGAAATCAAATAAATCAAAAACAGTTAATTAAAAAAAAAAATGTTTTTGAGGGAGGGAGGGTTCTATTCCTTAATTCATAGTAGGATTTACAAGAGTTGAGTCGAGAAGAGTCTAAAATACAAAATAAAAAAAAAATCCTAAAGGAAACTAATGAACCTTCAAATACCTATTTGACCAAATTTTTATTCATCAATTTGAATCTTTCCTAAAAAATATTGCACTCAATTAAATTCGTAAATCTAGACGATTATTTATTCATAGGTTATTATGAGGTCAAGACAGGCCGCTATGGTGAAATCGGTAGACACGCTGCTCTTAGGAAGCAGTGCTAGAGCATCTCGGTTCGAGTCCGAGTGGCGGCATATCATCTCTTAAAAAAATAAAATAGATCCTATAATAAAAATAAATTCAATTGCTAATTTCGATTTTATAATTAAGGAACTCTTTATTTTATGATATTTTCAACCTTAGAGCATATATTAACTCATATTTCTTTTTCGATCGTTTCAATTATAATTACAATTCATTTGATAACCTTTTTAGTCGATGAAATCGTAAAACTAGATGATTCATCCAAAACGGGCATGATAATGACTTTTTTCTGTATAACAGGATTATTAACTTCTCGTTGGATTTATTCGGGACATTTTCCACTAAGTGATTTATACGAATCGTTAATTTTTCTTTCATGGAGTTTTTCCTTTATTTATATAGTTTCATATTTCAAAAAAAACCAAAATATTCTAAGCACAATAATTGGCCCAAGTGCTCTTTTTTCCCAGGGCTTTGCTACTTCAGGTCTTTTAACTGAAATACACGAATCGACAATCTTAGTACCCGCTCTTCAATCCGAGTGGCTAATAATGCACGTAAGTATGATGATATTAGGCTATGCGGCCCTTTTATGTGGATCATTATTATCAGTATCACTTCTAGTCATTACAGTTAGAAAAAAGCTTTCTCTTTTTTCTACGAGTAATCATTTATTGAATTTAAATGAGTCATTTTTCCTTGGTGAAATCGAATACATGAATGAACAAAGGGATTTTTTCCAAAAAACTTCTTTTTTTTTCGCAAGGAATTATTATAGATCACAGTTGATTCAAAAATTGGATTATTGGAGTTATCGAGTTATTAGTCTAGGATTTATCTTTTTAACCATAGGAATTCTTTCGGGAGCAGTATGGGCTAACGAAGCATGGGGATCCTATTGGAGTTGGGACCCAAAGGAAACTTGGGCTTTTATTACTTGGATCATATTTTCAATTTATTTACATACTCGAACAAATATAAAACTGAAGGGTACAAATTCAGCAATTGTGGCGTCTATTGGATTTCTTATAATTTGGATATGCTATTTTGGAGTCAATCTATTAGGAATAGGACTACATAGTTATGGTTCATTTACATTAACATCTAATTGAATTCAAAAAAAGAAAAAGGGGGGGTTATTACAAATAGCAATAAAAGGGTGTACAACGCAGATCAGATAAAAAAACTTTGTGTTAATTGGCGAGAGCCTGTCGAATCATATATGATTCGACAGGCTCTTTGTCATTGTACCATTTTACAACGAACGCTTTTGTAAATGATAAGATTTATCAATTATCTAAAAAAAGAATTCGATAGAATAACTTCAACCTTTTCAACTGATAGTGAAAGAACGAAATCGGGGTACATACCAATACCGAGTACGGGTAAAAAAATAGAAACCGAAAGAAATAACTCTCGCGGCCCAGAATCAAAAAAATAAGAGTCTGGGCCATTAAATATCTTGTATCCATAAAACATCTGTCGTAACATAGATAATAAATAAATAGGAGTTAATATCATTCCAATTGCCATTACAAAAGTAATTGGGAGTTTTGTCATTAAAAGATATTTTGGACTAGTAATTAGTCCGAAAAAAACTATTAATTCAGCAACAAAACCACTCATGCCAGGTAATGCAAGGGAGGCCATCGAAAAGCTACTGAACATCGTGAATATTTTTGGCATTGGAATACCTATTCCGCCCATTTCGTCAAGATAAACAAGACGTATTCTATCATAAGTTGTTCCGGCCAAGAAAAAAAGCGCCGCGCCAATAAATCCATGAGAGATTATTTGTAAAAGGGCTCCGTTGAGTCCCATATCTGTGATAGAACCAATTCCTATAATTATGAAACCCATATGAGATACAGAGGAATAGGCTATTCTTTTTTTTAAATTCCGTTGGCCGAGAGATGTTGAAGCCGCATAGATTATTTGCATTGCGCCTACTACCATTAACCAAGGGGAAAATATAGAATGAGCATGAGGAAATAATTCCATATTGATCCGAACTAATCCATACGCTCCCATTTTTAATAAGATTCCGGCTAGAAGCATACAAGTACTATAATGTGCTTCTCCATGGGTATCGGGTAACCATATATGTAGGGGTATGATTGGCAATTTGACAGCAAAAGCAAGAAAAAATCCAATATAAAATAGTATTTCCAAGTTCACAGGATAGGACCGGTTGGCTAATATTTCAAAATTTAATGTTGGTTCAGTAGAACCATATAAACCGATACCCAGAACTCCCATTAAAAGAAAAACAGAACCCCCCGCCGTGTACAAAATAAATTTTGTAGCTGAGTACAGACGTTTTTTTCCTCCCCACATCGATACAAGTAGATAAACGGGAATTAATTCTAACTCCCACATGAGGAAAAAAAGTAAAAGATCTCTAGAAGAAAATAATCCTATTTGCCCACTGTACATTGCTAACATCAGGAAATGAAATAATCGAGAATCTCGAGTAACCGGCCAAGCCGCTAAAGTAGCTAAAGTGGTGATGAATCCCGTCAGTAAAATGGGTCCTATAGAGAGTCCGTCTATTCCTAATCTCCAATGGAAATCCAAAAAATGGATCCATTTATAATCCTCCATTAGTTGAATTAGTGGATCATCCGATTGAAAATGATAGCAGAATGCATAAGTCGTTAGAAGAAGTTCTAATATACACATACATATAGTATACCAGCGTATTACTCTATTTCCCCTGTGTGGAAGAAAAAAAATGAAGCAACCCACAAATATTGGTAAAACTACAATTATTGTTAAGCAAGGAAAATGGTTCGTGGTAAAGACAAGATACACTTGGGCCAGAAAAATCCGTGCTCAAAATCAAATTGAATTGAGCACGGATTTTTTCGATAAAAAAAAAAAAAAGAAAATGGATTCAAGTAGATTTTTATGGAATGTATCAATAAGCTAGACCCATACTGCGAGTTGTTTCATGCCATAAATAAACCCGAACGCTCAAAAAATCCGTTGGACAGGCGGATTCACATCTCTTACAACCAACACAGTCCTCGGTCCTTGGAGCAGAGGCGATTTGTTTAGCTTTACATCCGTCCCAGGGTATCATTTCTAATACATCCGTGGGGCACGCCCGGACACATTGAGTACATCCTATACATGTATCATAAATCTTTACTGAATGTGACATTGGATCTATACGTTTTTGAACGCCATCAATTTTCGGTCTAGTAAACTAACTTATAAATGAATCCTATAGTTAGATACCAGACGAATCAATGAGTGATAAGAATCAATTTACTTCCGAATTGATTTATGAGGGAGGGCCAAAATACTTTGATTTCTTATGTTTTTGCAACTACGATTATACCCTACTATAGACATATCAAACCCGCTAATGCGAATTTTCATTTATTTATTAATATTCAAAATTCGCATTTATATGATTAATACTATTTATTCAACAAATTGGATTGGTTAATACGAGTTGATTTTCTGTTACGATAAATTGATGAAACAATAGCCAATCCAATAGCTGCTTCAGCGGCTGCAATAGTTATAACAAAAATTGAGAAAATATCTCCTCTTAATTGACGATTATCAAAAATATCAGAAAATGTGACAAAATTTATATTAACTGAATTTAATATAAGTTCAAGACACATAAGGGCTCTAACCATATTTCGACTTGTGATTAATCCATAGATACCAATAGAAAATAAGTAGGCACTCAAAACAAGTATATGTTCGAGCAGCATTAACCAACTCCTTATCCATTTTGATTCATTTTTAATCTGAACAATAATTCAATCGATTCGATTCTAACAAATATGGAATAATGGAATAGATTGGTAAGAGATCAATATAAAATTAAATTCCTTTTATTCTATTTTTTTAGACAGAAATTCAAATTAACGAATTATAACATTCCTTTTGCGTTGATTCTATTTGAATTACTCATTTTAAAGATTTCTTATTGACGAGCTATAGCAATAGCACCTATTAAAGCGACTAAAAGAATTATTGAAATGAGTTCAAATGGAAGAAAAAAATCTGTTGCTAAATGAATTCCAATTTGTTGACTATTACTTATCAAATCTTGTTCTAGAATCTGATTTGATTTTGTAGTCCAAATGATCCCATACCAGGACGTATCTGGAATAGTAGTAATTAGTGAAATAAAAAGACTTGTACAAACTATTGAAGTAACTCCATCCCCAACGGTCCAAAGATGAAAATCTTTGTAATATTCTGACCCATTCATGAACATCACAGCAAAAATGATTAAAACGTTTATAGCTCCTACATAAATAAGGAGCTGCGCAGCAGCTACAAAATAGGAGTTGGATAGAATATAGAATAAGGATATACAAAAAAGAACCCATCCCAACGAAAAGGCCGAATAAATTGGATTCGGAAGTAATACTACTGCCAAACTTCCTAATATAAGACCCAATCCCAGAAAGACTAAAAGAAAATCATGTATTGGTCCAGGTAAATCCATTTGATTTTATAAAAAAAATCGAAATATTTCATGCCTTTTTTGACCTGACCAGGAAAAACGAAGTTATCCTTTTTTTTTTTTAGGATACTTCTTAATTGAATGAAATTGGAACGGGGTTGATTTGGATTGATGTAAATACGGTTATTGGACTACTCTTATTATCGAAGCAATCGAAGCAGAGGTTCAAACTTTATATTTTCAAATCATTATTCGAATAGAAATCCATTTTTAATCAAAAATAAGCCACGATTTTCACCGCCCAGCCGTTCTTTTTTTGTATTGACCAAGCAAAAACCTCATCAAAAACCTCATTCCTGTCTTTAGATCCAAAACCTATAAAGCTTTTGTGATTTGAATTTTTAAATGTTTTGTGAATCGAGGGTTTTATACATTTTTTATTTGAGGTAAATTCGAAGAAATTGTTCGAATTGTGTAATCTTCAATTATTGATACCGGTAACCGACCTAAAGCAATTTGATTATAATTCAATTCGTGACGATCATAGGCAGAAAGTTCATATTCTTCAGTCATTGATAAACAATTTGTTGGACAATACTCAACGCAATTACCGCAAAATATACAGATTCCAAAATCAATACTGTAATTAAGTAATCGTTTCTTTCGAATATCAGTTTGCAATTTCCAATCTACAACGGGTAGATCTATAGGACATACACGAACACATACTTCACAAGCAATGCATTTATCAAATTCAAAGTGGATTCGGCCTCGGAAACGTTCGGATGTGATCAATTTTTCGTAGGGGTATTGAATA